ATTTCATCTCGTACGGCTCAAACAGAAACACCAAAATACTGGTTGTAACAGATATTTGTAATAAAAAATTGAAAACTTTTTAATCCTATGATTTGAGTCAATTTTTTCTCAAAATACGAAAGAATAAAAATCCAAAAAATATTCTTTTTTCTTTGTGGTTATAATGCTAAAATATCAAGTCGGCTCATTCGTGTTTATATTATGGATTATTACGGGCCTCTTGAATCTTCTATTTACCTACTTTTTTTATTATTTTTATTTGTATGTAATGCGACTTTACTCTTGTTTTCTTTATTATTTATTGATAGGAATTCTCTTGTTAAGACCCTATGAATCAATTAAAACCACAGATTCATACTAGAACCACGATGAGTCAATAAAACCTTCCAAAACAAAAGAAAAAAGTTCAAAAATTTTCTGAGTAAGAACCTTTTGATCATCGCTTATTCAATGATTTTTTATAATGAAAATAATAAATGCAAAGAAACGTTTATCCTTTAATAAATAATAAAAAAAAAAAAAAAGAATAAACGGGAGTTGAAAAAAAAAATTGTGGATTTATCACTTCTAACTCTTTTTTTGGAGTCCGGCCGTGAGGTCTGATAAGTATGAATCATAGTTATAATATTTTTTAATTTTTTTCATATATTGCGTGCTCCAGATACTAGACTAGACTGAATATCCAACGAAATAAAACCATTTTGATTAAGATGACAGATTTTTTTTCTGTAGTATCCATAGGATCAATTATAACAAGTCACACACTCATATTCCGGAAATACATAAAAAAAAAATTCCACGATCGAACTACCAAACAAGAGTGGGATAAAAAAGGGAGACCCACAATATTTCTATTGAGCATTTATTTAGGGGTTCTTGTGAATCGAATCTAATTCATTGAAATTCCGTCCAGTAAAATGGAAGAATTATAAATCTCCAAAATAATAGACAAAAATATCGCAAATAGAGCCATCGCAACACCCATCAAAGGAGTAGTTCCCCAACCAGGAGCTACTTTCCCATATTCCGAATTCAATGGTTTCAGTAAATCCCCTATAATCGTTCGTCTTGGACCAGATCTAGAACTATCCTCAACTGTTTGTGTAGCCATAAATTCTATTTTGTATTGATTGAGATCGGTTGACTTTGTATACCATTCCATTGTAAATAAATGATCTTATCATAGATCCATTGTGGTCTTGAAATTATATAAAAATGGAAACAGCAACTCTAGTTGCCATCTCTATATCTGGTTTACTTGTAAGTTTTACCGGGTATGCCTTATATACTGCTTTTGGGCAACCCTCCCAACAACTAAGAGATCCATTCGAGGAACACGGGGACTAGGTGAAGTAAAGAGCCTCCTAATATTGGGAGGCTCTTTACTTCAATTGAGATAATGAAAAATCATTTCATCTTTTTAGTTGGAACTTTAGGTGGTTCGCGAAAAAAGATAGCGAAAAAAATGATTCCTAGAGTCGAGACTAAGAGGAATGTATAAACCAATGCTTCCATAGATTTAATTTAGGTTTACAATTATAGCTTCCATACCTATTTATTGGGGGATTTTTTCCGGATAAAGTTCAAGACAAAAGTCAAAAAAACAAAAAGGCAGCAATCCAAATCAAGATTTATCCGGTATTCTATCTATGTCAAATCACAAAAATAAAGGCAAAAAAGAACCGAGCAATTTTATATCAGACTACTTGTCTTCTTGTAGTTGGATCTCCAAGTTTTTGGAATGCACCAAATTCTACTTGCGCATCCAAATCTGGATCAATACCAGCAAAGACATCTCTGAACAAGGTTCTAGCACCATGCCAGATGTGTCCGAAGAAGAAGAGCAAAGCAAACGAAGCATGCCCAAAAGTAAACCAACCCCTTGGACTACTACGAAAAACCCCATCGGATTTCAAAGTAGCACGATCTAATTCAAAAATTTCACCCAATTGAGCACGTCTAGCATATTTTTTCACAGTAGCAGGATCACTATAACTGATTCCATTGAGTTCACCGCCATAGAACTCAACAGTTACACCTACTTGTTCAACACTATACTTTGATTCTGCCCTTCTAAAAGGAACATCAGCTCTAACAATTCCGTCTCCATCTACCAAAACAACTGGAAATGTTTCAAAAAAAGTGGGCATACGACGTACAAAAAGTTCACGCCCTTCTTTATCTTTAAAAATGGGGTGTCCTAACCACCCAACAGCTATTCCATCTCCGTTGTCCATGGAGCCCGCTCTGAATAATCCACCTTTTGCGGGATTATTGCCGATGTAATCATAAAAAGCTAATTTTTCAGGAATTTTAGACCAAGCTTGGGATAAACTTTGATTTTCGGCTAGGCCAGCACCCACTCTTCGATATATTTCTTGCTGGAAGTATCCCTGATCCCATTGATAACGAGTAGGACCAAATAATTCAATGGGGGTAGTTGCTGAACCATACCACATAGTTCCAGCAACAACAAAAGCTGCGAAAAAGACAGCAGCAATACTACTGGAAAGGACTGTTTCAATATTTCCCATACGTAATCCTTTGTATAGACGTTGGGGCGGACGGACACTAAGATGGAACAGGCCCGCTAATATACCCAATGTACCTGCTGCAATATGATGCGAGGCTATTCCTCCCGGAACAAAAGGATCAAACCCTTCCACACCCCACGCTGGATTAACAGATTGTACCCTTCCGGTTAATCCATAAGGATCGGACACCCATATTCCAGGACCGTATAATCCTGTTACATGAAATGCACCAAAACTAAAGCAAGCCACCCCTGCAAGAAATAAATGAATTCCAAAAATCTTCGGTAAATCCAAAGAAGGTTTTCCTGTACGTTCATCACAAAATATTTCTAGATCCCAATACACCCAATGCCAAATAGCTGCCAAGAAGCATAAGCCAGAAAACACAATATGTGCTCCGGCCACACCTTCGTAACTCCAAATACCCGGATTCGTTATAGTCCCTCCTGTGATACTCCAACCGCCCCATGAATTGGTTATTCCTAAACGAGTCATGAAGGGTATAACGAACATACCTTGTCTCCACATTGGATCAAGAACAGGATCAGAGGGATCAAAAACCGCTAATTCGTATAGAGCCATTGAACCGGCCCAACCAGCAACTAGAGCTGTATGCATTATATGAACAGAAAGCAAACGACCGGGATCATTCAATACGACGGTATGAACACGATACCAAGGCAAACCCATGGAAATACCTCTTTAGCAACGAAAAATAGACACTATGTAACTTTATTGCACTAAAAAAAAACTAGTAGGTTATGGACCTCCCCCTTTCAGGGGATTATCTCAGAGAAAGGATTACTATTTGGTCTATTATTTTAGTAATAATGGAAAAATTCGGTTCGTAGGAACAAAAAGAAGCAGATCTATTCTATACCCGATAAGTACCAATACGCAATGGTGAGTCGGAGTTGATCCTATTTTCTATGAGTGAATGCATACAGATTTGTTCATGATAGAAAAAAAAGACCTATTCGAAAGAATTTTCCTTTATTCATTCTGTCTTCCTTTTTTATGAACTTATTCAATTTATATATAAAATATGATAAAAAAAGGTAAAAAAAGACAAATCTTATTTATTAAGACAATAAACCTGTGGTTACGCTTCCATATCAAAGTGAGCTATAGTACTTAATTATTTTTTTTTCTTTCATTTTATGCCTATTGGTGTTCCACAAGTACCTTTTCGAAGTCCTGGAGAGGAAGATGCATCTTGGGTTGACGTATAGTGCGACTTGTCAGATATATTGGGTCATATGGGATTTCCCCGTTCTCTCCCCCGATCGAGATATCCTCTCTTTCGCCCAAGAAAGATTGATTGAATTATTAAAAATTTGGAGCGTGAAGTGTAATTAGATCCATTTTTTTGAGGGGGTAGACAGATTAATCTTATCAATTAGAAAAATTTATGGTTTGCTTGGTTGGACCAATAAAATGAAGTATAGAGGCTCCGTTTAGAAAAAACCCAATTTTGAATATATGGATTCGATAGTTACTACTTGTATCATATTTTAGTTATAAATAGCAGTGATCTAAAACTGCTAATCAATCGAGTCATATGATGAATACGTTGAATATTTGGTATAAAAAACATAAACATAATGAAAAAAAAAAGAAGTCGTAGCACAAAGACATGGTATTTAGGCATTTGTCCTATATGTGCAAATCCAAATCAGGCGTATCTTTACTCGGAGTATAGCATAAACCTAAAAGAATTGAAGTGAAGAAGCCCATTCAGAAACAAGAAAATTACATCGTAATTTCAATTTAATTTCGATGAAAGAATACATCAATGAAAAGTTAGATCAATAAATTGAATGAATTCGTTTTTTTTTTTTCTTTTTTATAGTATAGATTATAGATAAAGGAGCCAAAACGAATCTTTCTTGAAAAAAGGAAGGCCCGTTCATTAGAAGTTAAAAAGATCCCGCTAAACTAAAAAAGACTGGAATCTAAACATTGATTCTTTTTTTTTTTTTCGCAATTTTTGTTGAACCGTATGCAGCAAAAGGTGCATGTACGGTTCTTAAGGTATACAATTTTATCCTAATCAACCGACTTTATCGAGAAAGATTACTTTTTTTAGGCCAAGAGGTTGATAGCGAGATCTCAAATCAACTTATCGGTCTTATGGTATATCTCAGTATAGAGGATGATACCAAAGATCTGTATTTATTTATAAACTCTCCCGGCGGATGGGTAATACCCGGAGTAGCTATTTATGATACTATGCAATTTGTGCGACCTGATGTACAGACAATATGCATGGGATTAGGCGCCTCAATGGGATCTTTTATTCTAGTCGGTGGAGAAATTACCAAACGTCTAGCATTCCCTCACGCTTGGCGCCACTGCTTTTTTTAGTTAAATTTGAGACAAAAAATAAAACAAAACTATGCCTTCGCCATATAAAATATGAATATTAAGTAATAATAGCATGGCACTTTGAATTCGATATGAGACCTTTTTTATTCTTTTGTTTTTTTCTAAATCCTTAAGATTATGTATCGAAACAGTAGTATGAGATAAAAGGCATTTCCTATTTTATTTGATCTATCGAGGGCCCCCTCTTTCAGCGTCACAAACTTTTTTGTTTTCACAACAGAAGACTCTTAACAATATTTCGGTTATGAAAGAATATTCAAATAAATAAATAATTTTTTTTTTTTATTTATTTGAATTACAAAAAAAAAAAAGAAACTTTGGGATTGCTGAATAAAAGACGACAAATAATAAAGCAACGGAGCCATCATAGTATTTCAAAATTACTTCAAAATAAAAGGAAGGGTGGTTATTGGATTATTTACTCCTCTGGGTCTGATAGATCCTATATTTTCTATTCCTTTGATGGAAGGTGAAAATGAATTCCATTGTGAAGCCGTATGCAATGCACAAAAGATGCCTGTACGGTTGTTTCAATTTATTTATTGTTTTTCTCTTTAACTCATCATGTGAGATAGAGAAACCATTTATTAAATCATCAGGGTAATGATCCATCAACCTGCTAGTTCTTTTTATGAGGCACAAACGGGAGAATTTATCTTGGAAGCGGAAGAACTACTGAAGTTGCGGGAAAGCATCACAAGAGTTTATGTACAAAGAACAGGCAAACCCTTATGGGTTATATCCGAAGACATGGAAAGGGATGTTTTTATGTCAGCAACAGAAGCCCAAGCTCATGGAATTGTTGATCTTGTAGCCGTTGAATAAAAAATAGAAAGAAGGTATTTTTTGCAAATCCGCAATTTGATATTTTATCTTCTTACCGGGTTTAATAGAAAATAGAACTAATTCATAATCATCCGGTTAGGATCGATCTAAACCAATTCATTATGTATATGATTCAACATGCCAACTATTAAACAACTTATTAGAAACACAAGACAGCCAATCAAAAATGTTACCAAATCGCCCGCCCTTCGGGGATGTCCTCAGCGTCGAGGAACATGTACTAGGGTGTATGTGCGACTCGTTCAGATCATAGACTGGCACAAAAGAAAAGAAAGTATTTTTCCAGTATCAGTGATCAATACCAGCGAATGAATAGGATAGAATGGAAGAGCTCCATTCACTATCTAAAAAAAAAAAAAAGATTTCTCGTACCCTTTATTGTGTATCAAATTTATGGTTTATATTGGTGCAAATCCAATCACCCCCGTTTTCAATTTAAGATGAGAAAGAATTCCCCATTGGTAATAAATGCTTATCCATTACGCGGAGGAAATCCTATTTAACAGAAGGATTATATTATACCCTTCTTCTTGCAAAAACGGACTGAGAGGGTTAGCTACCCGGCGAATCTTCATAATTAAATACCGTTACTGCATAGGTAAATCTCATTGTGAAAGAACGATAATTCATGGGTAGAGCCAAAGAACGTGAACTGTACAAGTTAACAATAGAAAAGAACGAGCTCCGGTGTATAGAGAGGACCTCACCGTTTAAGAACTAACCATAGAAACGATGGAAACCGCTATTTCTTTATCCATTTTTTTTTATTTACGTTTACTATGTTTTTTTGATACTTAGTATCACAATATCAATACAATTTTTTATTATGAGATTAAATGTCTCTCCAAAAAAGAAAAAAGAAAAAAAAAATAGTGGTCGGGAAGGTTATAGTAGCAAAAGCCATTGGAATTTTTTTTTATACATTGGAAAAATCCGTTTTGTTATTAATAGACTAGGAAAGGAATAACTGAAAGAAAAGAAATCAATTAGTTATTCATCAAAGTTTTTTTTATTCAATGACCAGAATTAAACGAGGATATATAACTCGGAGACGTAGAACAAAAATTCGTTTATTTGCATCAAGTTTTCGAGGGGCTCATTCAAGACTTACTCGAACTATTACTCAACAGAAAATAAGAGCTTTGGTTTCATCCTATCGGGATAGAGTTAGGAAAAAAAGGGATTTTCGCCATTTATGGATCGCTCGAATAAATGCAGTAGTTCGAGATAGTAAAGTATACTATAATTATAGTAGATTAATGAACAATCTGTACAAGAAGCAGTTGCTTCTTAATCGTAAAATACTTGCACAAATCGCTATATTAAATAGGAATTGTCTTTATATTATTTCAAATGAGATTAGAAAATAAGAAGAGTGGAAAGAATCCATCGGAATAGTTTCAATGGAGTTCCCTGCAGAATGAACGCCGGGAAGGTAGAGTAGAAATTAGTATCATAAATATCATCAAATTGTCAAAATAAACAAAGATGCTCAATAAAAAAAAAGATTGATTCTGCTTCCCTCATTCTTTTTTTTATTCTTACAACACGAAAATCAAATCTAGGTTCTCGGATTTTTTGAACAAAGCATCAATCCTACTTCGAGCGTTTAGATTTTCATTTTTATTCACTTAAAAGGTAAGCTTATTTATTTCTAGTTCTAAGACCAATAGTTCTAGCAATTGCCTCGTTTCTTTCAAATTGTTTTTCATTATTAAGAAAAGGTAACAAAGATAAAATACGAGCTTGTTTTATAGCAATAGTAATTAATCGTTGCTGTTTTAAAGTCAATCTATTTACTCGTCTAGATAATATTTTTCCTTGTTCACTAATAAATCGACTAATTAAACTCATGTTTCTATAATCAATTCGATCCCCCGATTGAATCGGGGGCAAACGCCTACGAAAAGATCGTTTGGATTTAAGAAGGAGTCGCTTTGATTTATCCATGGTTTGTTTATTCCTTATCCCGAAAATCCTATTTCAATCGGATCAAAAAAAACCGATTTAGAATTAAGAAATAGGATTTCTTTTTTTTATTATTAAATAGAAAATCTATTTTCTATATGTAATTTTTATATGTAATTTTGCATTTTCCTTGGAATGGAGGGGTTACACACAGACGGATCTATTTCTTTATCTCCCCATGAATCGTATGTTTGTAACAACAGGGACAGAATTTTCTCAATTCCAATCGACTAGGTGTATTGTGTCGATTCTTTTGAGTAATATATCTGAAAATCCCCATTGATTTTTTATTAGAAATGTTTCGAACACAACTAGTACATTCCAAAATAACCGTTACTCGGGCATCTTTACCCTTGGCCATGAACCTCCTTTGTATTTTTGATTTACGCAACTATTTCATTTTCAGATCCAAAAAAAAAAAAATGACGAAAAGAAAAAAGGAACGAAAAAAGCAGAAGTTGCTAAAATGATGCAAGATTTCGTTGCAATCATATTATAGTAATAATAAGTAATACAAGGATTTCTAAATTTAGAATCGCAGTACAGTATTTCATTTTTCATTTCAGTATCTTGTATTATATTTTTGTGCTAGCCATCAAATTTTGATTTCTGTTATCACTCCTTTATTAATTTAATTGGAACCTAGGCCCAAGTCCGAGTTTGACTGAGGTTGAATCCACTTTTATTCTTTCTCTTTTCTTTTTCTAACTTATTTTGTATTCTAATAACAAAAAAAAGATAAGGGGAGAGGATTAGTCACAGATATTTGATTGTAGCTCTAATCTTCTTCACCCCTTCCGGGGTTAAGAACTAGAATGGGTTAATCACTAGAATGAAAAAAAGGGGAATATCAACGCATCTGGGAATAAACGATTGATCTCTATCAATAGACCCGCTAAAGATCCGAACCAGAGAGTACTTACTACTGGTGCCACGGAAAGATATGTTTTTAGATCTCTCATTTTAAAAACTCCTTCTTTATTCTTTTATAGTAATTTGTACTACATAATGGTAATACATATATGATCAGATGTCTATATAGTTCCGCTTATATTGTGCACGAACTCTCTAATTGAAATCTACAACAATTCGGTAGATATTCTTTTTTTAGAAAAAAAAAAAAAGAATATGTCCCTATCTAAAAATATTTATTTTTGTACGGCGGGTTTCATAGTTATTTCATGCGTATATAATTCTTTTTATTATTATATGGTATGTATGTTATATGATATGAAACACAAAAGAAGAAATGGCAATATAATTTGTTTATATCAAATTAGGAAATAAATAAAAATGTTGGAAAACAAGACAGGGATTCTCTACAATGACACTGTAGACCAATGGAAAGGGATGTAGCGCAGTTTGGTAGCGCGTTTGTTTTGGGTACAAAATGTCACGGGTTCAAATCCTGTCATCCCTACCTATTCCTTTTTCTTCTGAACAGTAAAAAGGAATCAATTGAGATCGATTACAATTGAACATACCTAATTAATCTTTTCTTTCATTTTATCATATTCTATATGATAGTATATACATGGAAGACATATTAGGATTACTTTTATTTTATTGAAAATAACGCGCTCTTAGTTCAGTTCGGTAGAACGTGGGTCTCCAAAACCCGATGTCGTAGGTTCAAATCCTACAGAGCGTGATTGCATTCTTGTTATTGGTAGGTCAAAATTGTACTGAAATAATTGAACAGCAATCTGAATTTGACCCCCTATGAGTTCAAGCAAGTAGGAGGTCAAGCAAAAAAATAGATGTTAATTAATCAAAGGTCCAACTGGTCACCACGTCTGTATTGTAAATATGCAGTTACAAATAATCCAGCCAAAGTAATAGGAATTAGACCTAATACGATTCCAAATAGAAAAACTTCAATCATTTCAATTTATTTGCACCAGAAGAAAAAAAGGGGAGGTAATATTGATCCTTAAATATTAATATGTATTGTCCATGAATTTCAATGATCCATAATTGGAAATTGACAAGATAACGAACTCTAGAATATATCAAATATATAGACTACCCTACAAATCTTTCTTTTTATGAATTGTACAGTTAATTAATTTCAAATAAGTCGTATCTTGCTCAGACCGATAAATAGAGCTGAGGTTATAGTTAAAACTGCTAATAGAAAACCGAAATAACTAATTATAGTAAGCATGAAGAGGCTAAATGAAATTGATTATTTTCATACATATGTTTATAAAGCACTTGCCTAAGTTTCCATATTTTAAAAATATGAGATAAGCAAAAATACC